CTAAATAAATAAGTAACTAAATAAGTTAAATAAATAAGTAAAAAATTAAAAAAGTAAATAAATAAAATAAGTTAAATAACTAACTAAATAAATAAATACGTTAAATAAGTAAGTTAAAAAAGTAAATAAATAAGTTAACTAAATAAATAACTAAATAAATAAGTTAAATAACTAACTAAATAAATAACTAAATAAGTTAACTAAATAAATAAGTAACTAAATAAGTTAAATAAATAAATAAATAAGTTAAAAAAAAAAGTAAATAAAGAAAATTAAGTAAACAAAGTCAACTTATCTCAAATTATATGGAGCAAATTCTATGGCAGCAATGTTTGATTCTCCTCCTCCACCCCTTCCGCCTTCTCTATGGGCTTTGCTTAAAAAGCTTTGGAAGCTTTTTAAACAAAGTCAACTTATCTCAAATTATATGGAGCAAATTCTATGGCAGCAATGTTTGATTCTCCTCCTCCACCCCTTCCGCCTTCTCTATGGGCTTTGCTTAAAAAGCTTTGGAAGCTTTTTAAGCGATTAATTACTAAAGTACAGTTTTTTGTTAATATTTTTTTGAAGACTTTTTTTAAAAAGGATGATTATGATTATATACTTTTTTTACTAACGATAATGATGATAATGATAACATTTAGAAAATGAAAAATGAAGTTCAAAATAAAGAAAATTAAGTAAACAAAGTCAACTTATCTCAAATTATATGGAGCAAATTCTATGGCAGCAATGTTTGATTCTCCTCCTCCTCCTCTTCCGCCTTCTCTATGGGCTTTGCTTAAAAAGCTTTGGAAGCTTTTTAAGCGATTAATTACTAAAGTACAGTTTTTTGTTAATATTTTTTTGAAGACTTTTTTTAAAAAGGATGATTATGATTATATACTTTTTTTACTAACGATAATGATGATAATGATAACATTTAGAAAATGAAAAATGAAGTTCAAAATAAAGAAAATAAAAAATTGTATCAAAATTGTATAAAAAAAATATTGTTTTTCTTACTTATTTATCAATTACTTAATTTATCAATAAGATCAACAATAAGTTAGTGTTACTACTTAATCAATAAAAATCAATAAAAAGTATAGTAATTATACTACTATACTTTTTATCTTTACTTAATAATCATCATAAAAATCAATAAAAAGTATAGTAATTATACTACTATACTTTTTATCTTTACTTAATAATTAATCAATAAAAATCAATAAAAAGTATAGTAAGTATAGTAATTATACTACTATACTTTTTATCTTTACTTAAAAGCAGTATTCATGAATAATAAAGGATTACTCAAATAACCCTTTCCAAAAAAGGATTACTCAAAAGTATTATCCCCCAACCATTTGCATTCTAAACAAAGCATTATATACTCAAAAGGATTACTCATGAGTAAGAAATTAAAAAGTATTCCTGAAAGGTATTACCCATAAATACAGGATTTGCTATTTTAGCTTTTTAATTGTCTTTTAGTTGTTCTTTACTTTAATTGTCTTACCAACCGGATGGATTTTTTAGATTCTAAAAAATTCATAATTATCCGGTTAGGATTGATCTAAACCAGTTCATTATATATATATGACTCACCATGCCAACTATAAAACAACTTATTAGAAACACAAGACAGCCAATCCGAAATGTAACAAAATCTCCCGCTCTTCGGGGATGCCCTCAGCGCCGAGGAACATGTACTAGGGTGTATGTGCGACTCGTTTAGATCATAGACTAAAATATAAAAATCTAGTCTATTAATAAGAATTATATAGATAATTCTATTGTGTATAAAATTTATGGTTTCGATTGGTGCAAACCGAATCACCTTAATTTGTAATTTAAGATGAAAAAGACTTTCCCATTGGTAACAAATAGTTATCCATTAAGCGGGAAAAATCCAATTTTAAATAAAAAATTATGCCCTAAATTTTGCAATAACGGACTAAGAGGGTCAACTACCCAGCTAATCTTCATACTTAAATACCGTTACTGTATAGCTAGATTTTGTTGTGAAAGACCTATTACTAGATATTTCATGGGTAGAGCCCATAAGTGTGAACTGTACAAGTTCACAATAACATTGATTGAATGAGGATTCAATAAAAGAAGGGGCTCCGGTGTATAGAGAGGACCTCACCGTTTAACAAGTAATCATAGAAACGATGGAACCCACCATTTCTTTGTCTATTTCTATTCAATTAACTATGCTTTTTTGAATACCTAGTATCAATAGAATTTGTTAGTACGAGGTTAAATACTTAGAAAAAAAGAAAAAAATCGTGGTTGGGAAGGTTATAGCAGCAAAAGCCATTGGAATTTTTATTTTATACATTGGAAGAATCCATTTTGTTATTAATAGACTAGGAAGGATAAAAGAATAACTGAAAGAAAAAAATAAAATAGTTATTCATCAAAGTCTCATTTATTCAATGACCAGAGTTAAACGAGGATCTATCGCTCGAAAACGGAGGACAAAAATTCGTTTATTTACATTAAGCTTTCGCGGAGCTCATTCAAAACTTACTCGAACTATTTCGCAACAGAAAATAAAAGCTTTTGTTTCGGCTCATCGGGATAGAGATAGGAAAAAAAGGGATTTTCGCAGTTTGTGGATCAGTCGAATAAACGCAATAATTGCCCAAAATAAAAACAACGTATACTGTATTTATAGTAAATTAATGTATAATCTGTACAAGAGTCAATTGCTTCTTAATCGTAAAATAGTTGCACAAATAGCTATATTAAAAGGGAATTGTCTTTTTATGATTGCCAACGAGATCCTAAAAAAATAAAAATTCCCCGGAGACTCAACTCCGGGAAGGTGGTAGAATAAAAGAGATTTGTATGATAAAATAGAATTCATATGAAAAAGTTATCAAAATAAATAAACAACCACGCTCAAAAAAATTATTCTTCTTCACCTATTATCTTTTTTCTTACAACGCAACATCCTCAATAGGATTGTCGTATTTTTCGAAAAAAAAAAAATAAATATCAATCCGCATTGAATTTGAGTTTCGATTCAAAATAAAATTTACTTGAAGAGTCACTCTATTTTTTGTTTTTTTTTAGAACAGTAGTAGGAGTTCTAGTGATCGACTCGCTTTTTTCATATTTTTTTTTTTCATTATTCACAAAAGGTGACGAATTAACAAAAGGTAACAAAGATAAAATACGAGCTTGTTTTATAGCAATCGTAATTAATCGTTGTTGTTTTAAGGTTGATCTATTCACGCGTCTAGATAATATTTTTCCTTGTTGACTAATAAGTCGATAAAGTAAACTCATGTTTTTATAATCAATTCGATCCCCCGATTGGATCGGGGACAAACTCCTACGAAAAGATTGCTTAGATTTAAGAAAGAGTCGCTTAGATTTATCCATGGTTTGTTTATTCCTATACCGAAAATCCCATTTCTTATAAAAAAAGGATTTGTTTTATTTATATTCTTATTTTTTTTTTTTTTTAATATTTATATTTGTTATATATATAAGGAAATATATGCTATTTATAGATTGTTATATATATAATTTATAGAATCTAATTTATAGAATTTACCTCCTAAGGGTGACACACAAACAATCCATTTTCTCTATTTCTTTATCTCGACGTGAATCGTATGTTTGCAACAAAAGGGACAGAATTTTCTCAATTCCAATCGACTAGGTGTATTGTGTCGATTCTTTTGAGTAATATATCTAGAAATACCCCTAGATTCCTTATTAACACTCTTTTTATCACAACTGCTACATTCCAAAATAACAGTTATTCGTATATCTTTACCCTTGGCCATGAACCTCCTTTGGTTTTTTTTGATTCACTTAACTCTTCTATTTTCAGATTCGAAGCGAAGAAGAAAAAAGGAACGAAAAAAGTATAAGTTGATAATTCAAAATCAAATTATGAAAGATTTTGTTCCAATTAATTTTATATAGTACAGTAATAATTCAGTAATACAATGATTTAGAACTATATTTCAAATCACAGTACAGTATTTCATTTTTCATTTAAATATCTTGTATGATATTATTGACCCGCCCAAGTATTCTATTACAATTCCATTTATGGTCTCACTCTATTATGAAATTCATAGCAATGGAATTGAATTAATACTTCAATTCCATTGAAACCTGGGAAAAACTCCTAATTTCACTGAGGCCAAATCCACCTTTATTAAATTAATTTGCTCTTTTTTTTCGAACTTATTCTAGTCTAATTAGAAAAAAAAAAAAAACGAACGAAGAGGGATTTAATATTTTATTGGATCTCTAATCTTTGTCACCCCTTGCCGTGCCAATAACTAGAATCAAAAAAAGGGGAATGTCAATGCATCCGGGAATAAACGATTGATTTCTATCAAGAGACCTGCTAGAACCGCGAACCATAGAGTACTTGCCACTGGTGCCACAGAGAGATATGTTTTTAGATCTCGCATTTCAAATCCTCCTTCGTTTTTTTCTTGTAATTTGTAATACATAATAATACAGAATTACATATAGGAATATGATCAATAATTATACATTCTATTAAAAGAATATTTTTAATTATTATATATTTTTTTTTTTTTTTTTATTATATTTTAATTCTATTATATATATATATTATTATTATACTCTTTATGTTCTTGTTATTATACTCTTTATTTTATATTGTTAATATTTATAATATTTATATTATATATCCTATCTATTCTCTGTTTTTAATTTAATAGAATTAAATTATTCGATAAGAATATTCGTATCGATATCTTATCTTATTTATACGATATATATAAAGTAAAAAAAAAAATAACAGGATATATTCTATATATATATAGAATGGAAAAATGTGGAAAACAAGACAAAAAGTCTTTACAATGACAATGGAAACCAATGTAAAGGGATGTAGCGCAGCTTGGTAGCGCGTTTGTTTTGGGTACAAAATGTCACAGGTTCAAATCCTGTCATCCCTATCCGTAACTAGTAGTTATCGTATCAGCAGTAACAATAGATCAATTGCGACC